ATTCATTGGAACAAAAAAGGCCCAGCGAGGTACTGACCAGGCCGGGCTGTGGAATTAAAAAAAGCTCTTGGAGACGAAATCAAAGAGGTACTTTTATTATATATTAAATTATATAGTAGTAATATATAATTTATTACTTATAATATATATTATTACTATTATTACTTATATTACTTATAATATATATATCTATATAATTATAGAATTATAATTTATATTCATTGGAATAGTGGATTGGAGATATCTCTTTCGAGCCCTTACTTTATCTCAATGGAATTACTTTTAGTTTCTATATTTTTTAATATTTTTTATATTTTATATGTCTAGATACTATCTAATTATATATAATAAAAATAATATAAAAAAAAATAAGAGGTATAAAAGAAAGAAAGACTCTTTTTTCAAACCTTACTTTTTGTGTAATGTAACATAGTAATTATCCTTTTTCGATTGGGGGAGATGGCTGAGTGGACTAAAGCGTCGGATTGCTAATCCGTTGTACGGGTTTTTCGTACCGAGGGTTCGAATCCCTCTCTTTCCGCTTTTGTCAATGACGTGGTATTTTTTATTTATCTTTCAATTTCGACGAGTCTTTTTTTTTATTTTTTTATTTAATAGTTAAAGATGTGGAATAAATAAAATCCTAAGAACATTTAAAAATCGAGCAAGGAAAACAAAAACTTTCTTTTTTATTCTTCACGTCCAGGATTACGTCCTGGATCATTAGATAGGAATCCGAAGATAAAGAGAGAAACAAAGAATATCACTACTGTGTAAACAAATAGTTTGAGAGTAAGCATTACACAATCTCCAAGATCATTTTTTTGGAAAAAAAGAGAATAGATTCTCCATTTTTATACCACATATACCGCATTTTGACACCAAAAATGGTTTTTATAAAGCTAGAAATAGAAGAAATAGAAAAGAATTTTCATAAATTCATTTGTAATGTAATATGAGTCAAGTCTTTCATTAACAAAATTTTTTGCATACCCACAATATCTAATTGTGGGGGACTCTAATAGGTTCTTTCAATGTAAAAAAAGGGTCCGAATTAGTAAATGGGGTGATCTCCAGACTTATCGTGGCGATACAAGAATTTCAATATTTGAATTGAAGCTTTATACTATAAGACTTATCTGATCTTATCAATTGTTAGAATCTTTTTTTTATAATAAATCATGAATCTTTCTAGGACAGTATTCAAAATCTCATCGAAAACTTACAGCAGCTTGCCAAACAAAAGCTAAGAGAAAAAATAGCACAGGTATTACTGGCATAAAATCTACGATTGGATTCAAAAAAGCGTAGGCTTCGGGCAATTTGGCGAAGAAAAAACTATTTGAAGAAAGAGTAGAATTAAACCAGATACAGATCAAACTAAAGATATTAAGCATAACAAACGTTTTGTTTTTTTGTTTTGTTCTTGAAGATAATTGTATTTATTTTGATTGAGTTATTAATATGAGTTATTGTTATTAATAAAATAAAATAATATATTAATAATATAAAATTAATAATTTAATAATATAATGTTATTTTTTTTTTTTTTTAAGTTTAAGTTATATAAAAAAAATGAGTAAAAATTAAAAAAGAAAAATAAGGTAGACCAAAAAACTTTTCTTTGATTTGAACTAACTCAACCAAAAATACTTCAATTCTCAAATTAAAAGAGAATAGAAGAAATCATACTTTCATACAATATCTTAATTGAATTATATGTAATGATCAATAAATTTCGTTTCATTCTATATCTAAATGTATCAAAATCCTAGTAACAATCTATTCTATAGATATTTAGACTATAATTGACGAACAACTAATAAGAATATTAGTGTTTATTAATGTCGAATAGAAATATAAAATGGGGCGTGGCCAAGTGGTAAGGCAACGGGTTTTGGTCCCGGTATTCGGAGGTTCGAATCCTTCCGTCCCAGAGCATACCTATTATATATATCATATCAGATTATATATATCGTATCATAATACCGATTTTATATCAGAATAAAAGATTGTCTTTTTTTTTTTATTAAGCGTATAATAATATTGGATAGAATATGATTCTTTTTTCTTATAATAATTAATTCTTATCTGAATTCTATCTTTTTCGCAAATTTAATCGTGTTCAAATAACACCAAATAACACACAGATGTAATTGAATCTATTTGTATCCAAGTAAGATGGGAACATAGATCAAAAGAAAAGAGTTTTTATTATAATATAAAAAAAAGATCCGGGGACGGGCTTTTCATTCTATGTCCACACCTTTCATATTTAAATTAGTTACTCATAAAAATAAAAAAAAAAGCCTTACTTCTTATATCCATTGGAATTTTCAATGATGCATTCTAAATATAAATGCGAAAGCCTCTCTTTCTTTTTTCCCTATACTTTAACTTTAAATGGTGGTGCAGTCTGATTATTAATTTTCTGTGGATTTCTAAATTATAAACGCGGGTGTTCGTTTGATATTGGGGTACTAATTAACTTCAATCAATAATCAATAATCAATAGGATTAACTGGTTTAAAGTAAAAAAAAAAATAGGAGCAATGACTTAATCTGGACTTGTTTTAACTTGCATTTATACAAAATAGTCTAGCACTCCCTAAACTACATATAATATAGGATTCTTTTTTGATTTATGATTCATCATCTTCATAGAATTGACGGAGTAGATAGGAGTTAATCGTCAACGAAAAATACCAATTTCAATGTCTGCGTCTGTCCGAGTATCATTAAAAAACAATCAAGTTACATACGTAACATATGTATTTTCTTTGAACCTCGTTTTTAAGTATTTTGTGGTTTCTCTAATTCTAATGAATAATTGTAAATCTATGTAACAATTGAGACAAAATCTATTATCTTATTCACTTTACCTTATCACATTACCTTAGGTAAAAATTGCAGAAAGATTATTGAATTTTTCAGGTCAAATAAACTACGCAGAAAATGAGGAAATGCTTATATGTATGTCTTGTTATCGTTCTATTTCATTGAAAACTTTATTTTATTTCGATAATGACTTTCAGAAACATTTGTTTAGTCTATATGATAGATATGGGGATCTCCTAGTTCTTTTCTTTCGATTATGATTTATCAAAAATAATAACAACCCCAATCCTTCCTTACATCAGTCTTTATTCCCCACCCCATTAAATTAAAAAAGAAAAAAATAGATATATTATATGGGGTAAATTGAATTCTTGTTGAGACTTCTTCAGAAACTACCCATTCATAAAAGTATAGATTACTATGTACCGACCGAACCAATGATTATTCATGATTCCATAATTGAATCAATTACATACTGGTTACAGCAACCTACTAGAGAAATGTTATGGTAAAACTTCGTTTAAAACGATGTGGTAGAAAGCAACGTGCGACTTGAAGGATATGGTCGGTTGTGGATTCTTACATCCACCATTTTTTTATATTAATTATATAGGAATGAGGGTGCTCTTGGCTCGACATCGTTTGTTCTGTTCCACTGGAAAAACCTCATTTTTTGAGGGTTGCGATGTAAATAGTACATGATCATGATGGAGCTCGAGTAAAAAGTATTGATTCATTTTTTAGGGACATGGATCTAGGGTTAGTGTTAATTAATAAGTTGAAACAACTTCGTAAGTATATTTTCGATATAGAAATCGAAAGGATCCAATTCTAACAAGTTTAAAATTCATAACGAAAATTTATTGGAATTGGTAAAACTCTTTCGATCAAAAGTGTATCACATGGGAATCAACCATTTGTATGATTCTTTGATAGAAAGAAATTGCAAAAATGGTATGTTGCTGCCATTTTTTTAAATGATTAAAGATCACCGAAGTAATGTCTAAACCCAACGATTCAAGGCAACGATAAAGAATCCTGGAACAAGTAAATACCGTTTTCAGTTGTCTCAAAAAATAGATCATAATGAAGAATCAAAATAAATTCTAAAGGAGACAGACAAAAAATGCGTGGTTAGAGACCGCTCAATAAAGGAAATGCCTAAAGGTTTTCCTTTGGATTATTTGAGAGTTATCCAACTTGAGTTAGGAGGATGTGAATACGAATGATTTTTTTCTTTTTCGGGCAAGAATAAGAAAAAGTACTTAAATCATAGTTTAATTGATTTGATGATTTGATGGATCTATTTGACATTAATTATAAATTCTATATATAGACATAATTTCTAATTTTCTTGAGCCGTACGAGGAGAAAACTTCTTATACGTTTCTAGGGGGGGGGGTATTATTCATCTACATCTATCCCAATGGGCGGTTTATCGAATCGTTGCAATTGATGTTCGATCCAGAAGAGAAGGAAGAGATCTTCGGAAAGTGGGTTTTTATGATCCGATAAAGAATCAAACTTATTTAAATGTTCCTGCTATTCTATATTTCCTTGAAAAGGGCGCTCAACCTACGGGAACTGTTCATGACATTTCAAAGAAGGCGGGAGTTTTTATGGACCTTTCTCTTAATTAACAGATTAAATTCAATTAATGAAATACAATAAATAAAAAAGGGGGGGAGGGGGTGACTTGTATATAACTTTGCATAACCCTTTCTATACAACTCCCCTTCTCTTGCTCTATTCCTACTCAATTTATTATTACTACCATAAGATGTCGTCGTCTATAACGACAAAAATTTATTTTTATTTTAGTGAGATAAATTCATATAAGACAGATAGATAGAAAAAAGATCAAGTGAATAAATGAATGAAATAGTTGGATCTATAAATATAAAATTTGACATTATCGCTAATTCAATAATGGTTTATTTTTCGTTGAAACTTTAACTTTCTTTTTTTTTTATTTATTTTATTTGTTCATAAAAAAAACATGGGATTTAAGCTTACTTTTTTTACTTATATTGATTGCGTAAACCCAATCAAGATTTTTTTATACTTCTCTCCGAATTTTTTTTACGCCTATACCTTTTTGTATTTATCTTTATTAAATATGTAGTGCTAATTTAATACAAGTCATTAGTTTTTTTATTTTG